TAAATAACAATTGATACCATTATTCCAACAGTAAGACCCTTATTTGATAGAGATTCTCTATTCCTAATTACTGCAGTACGGAAAATACCGGAAAGAGTGGAAAGGAATGAAAATCTCACTGCTGATCCATTTGTGATACGTGAATGGGAGAAAAATCCGAATCAAACCCCTTCTTCGGTGAAAAAAAAAAAAAGAGGGGGGGGGGCAAAATGGTCCGAAGCTTTGTTATTTTAGTTAGGTTCAAGTCTGACGGGAATAATATTCTACGACTAGAAACTCATTGATTTTCAAACCGATCCATTTAATATCTATTATTTGATTTACTAATCCTTTATATTGGGATGAGTCAAAAGTCAAATGTTTTGACAAATCCTCGCGGGGCGATGAATCAAGATAATTTTGAATCAGAGCTCTGGATCTTTGTTCATCCCTTGCAGTAATAATATCTCGGGGTTTGCAGCGATAACTTGGGATATCTACTACACGACCATTAACTAAAATATGTCTATGGTTAACTAATTGCCTGGCTCCAGGAATGGTCGAAGCCATACCTAATCGAAAAAGGATGTTATCCAAACGCATCTCAAGTAGTTGTAGTAAAACCTGACCTGTTGACCCTTTGGCTTTTCCGGCAATACGAACATATCTAAGCAATTGTCGCTCTGTCAGACCATAATGAAAACGCAATTTTTGTTTTTCTTCTAGACGAATACGATATTGAGATCTTTTCCCGAAACGTGATTGGTTTCTAAGATCACTTCCGGATCTAGGTCTTTTACTAGTTAGTCCCGGTAAAGCCCCCAGACAGCGTATTTTTTTGAAACGAGGCCCTCGGTAACGAGACATAAAGACTCCTTGTTAAAATTTGATTTTACAGAATAAACTTAAATTAAGACTGAACTAAACGATAAACGAAACTAAATCTATTGAAGTACTACAAAAGAAGACTACAAAAGAAGAATGAGATGGATTGTATCAATATCCGGATTATTTTGTATATATAGGAAGTGAAGGACCCCTTTCTTGATTTGTTCTGTAGTGTAGAGATTTAACTGCTCCAATCAAATCCGTTTTTTATTCATAGTTGGAAGTTGCTACGACATAATAGATCGGTGACCCGACATTTTTAAAAGAAAAAAAGAGAGGAGTCTTTTCAATATTCCTTGAGATCAAAGAATATTGAAAAGCCGGCTATCGGAATCGAACCGATGACCATCGCATTACAAATGCGATGCTCTAACCTCTGAGCTAAGCGGGCTCACATAACAGAAATAAGTGCAATAGAACTAACTAACTATATCTATATAGAATGTTTTTTTTAATTCTTAATTTATATATTATACTTAATTTATAGCAGTTAGTTATAGCAGATTAGATTAATCATATTAGAGCAGATCGGTACTAAGGAAAGGATAAGATAAGGATGCAATCCAGATCATAATGAGACATTTCGCTGGTTTCATTCAGAAAGGGGGGAGGTAGAACGAAAAAAAAAATGAATATCGACCGTTCCAGTATTAAAAATCGCGCGGGAAAAATGAGAGGGGGGGAGGGTATGTATATGTGGGATATCTCTATCCATATTGAATTGCAGATACATCAATGATAGAATTATTTCTGATGGGACCAAATACGGGTCTTCCGATAGAGAATAGGGACAAGAAATCAAAATCAAATAAATAAAATAATAAAATAGGAGTAGACTTTTTTTCGATATTAGGAATCAGTATCTAATGAATTCAACGGTTCCGACATAAATAAATGAAAGAGGGGGATGGGATCACAATGAGATCTCGGTCTCATAAGGGGATATGGCGAAATTGGTAGACGCTACGGACTTGGTTGGATTGAGCCTTGGTATGGAAACCTACTAAGTGATAACTTCCAAATTCAGAGAAACCCTGGAATTAAAAATGGGCAATCCTGAGCCAAATCCTGTTTTCAGAAAACAAGGGTTCAGAAAGCGAGAACCAAAAAAAGGATAGGTGCAGAGACTCAAAGGAAGCTGTTCTAACGAATGGAGTTGATTAACATTGGTATAGGAATCCTTCTATCGAAATTCCAGAAAGGATGACCCTATCCTATATACGTACTGAAATATCAAACAATTAATCACGATCCGATTCCGTATTTTTTTTATATGAAAAATGGAAGAATTCTTGTGAATCGATTCCAAATTGAAGGAAGAATCGAATATTCAGTGATCAAATCATTCACTCCTCGGATAGATCTTTTGAAGAACTGATTAATCGGACGAGAATAAAGATAGAGTCCATTCTACATGTCAATACCGACAACAATGAAATTTATAGTAAGGGGAAAATCCGTCGACTTTAGAAATCGTGAGGGTTCAAGTCCCTCTATCCCCAATAAAAAGAAAAGAGCCCATTTTACTACCTAACCTCTTTATTTCGTCATCGGTTCCAAATTAGTTATGTTTCTTATTCACTCTACTCTTTCACAAACGGATCCGGACAGAAACCTTTCTCTCTTATCACAA